AAACTTAATTAAATTAGTAAGGGGTATAGCTCCGACACTTAGATGGATAAGTATGTATCATGATCTATAACTAGAATACTGAATATGTATGTCGACCCATATCAATTAATTTGTCGAATATATACTCATACAAATTACTCATGTGCCAGGAACCAGATTTGAACTGGTGACACGAGGATTTTCAGTCCTCTGCTCTACCAGCTGAGCTATCCCGACCATTCACGACGCATCATCCTCATTTTATTTTAATATAGGACTTGGGTCTATGTCAATTAAAAAACGAAAAGATATTCCAAAGTATTATCCAGGCCCTGGTAGAATTTCTTGTATCTTCAAAAAGAAAACCTTGTAAGTTTCAATACAGTACAAATAATACAAATAATGATATAGATTGTTAATTATTTTAATTTAATACATTATTCAAAGATGCTCATTTGCATTTGTACACGTATCATATATATCACACACAAGGCTTATGATGTGATAAGAAAAAAAATTTCCGCTCAGATCGGTTTGTGAATGAAATAGTAGAGTGAGAATAACTGCGAACCATAACCAATTTTGAGTCACTAACAAAATAAAATGAGAAGATAAATAATTAGGGAGGCAACCAGGTCTTTTTGGGGATAGAGGGACTTGAACCCTCACGATTTCTAAAGTCGACGGATTTTCCTCTTACTATAAATTTCATTGTTGTCGATATTGACATGTAGAATGGGACTCTATCTTTATTCTTATCCGATTAATCAATTCTAAAAAAAAAGATTTATCAGACTATGATGGAGTGAATGATTTGATCAATGAATATTTATTTCATTTTTCAATTTTGATTTTGAATCGATTCACAAAAATTCTTTCATTTTTCATATAAATAGATAGAAAAAAATTATAGAACCGGTTGGAGTCATCATTAATCATTTTTAATCATTTGGCGATAGTATTTCAGTAAGTATACATATGTATATAGGTTTATCTTTCATCCTTTCGGAAGTTTCGATGGAAGGATTCCTTTACGAACACAATGCAGCCAACTCCATTTGTTAGAACAGCTTCCATTGAGTCTCTGCACCTATCCTTTATTTATTCTCGCTTTCTGAAACCTTGTTTGTTTTCATAAAACGGGATTTGGCTCAGGATTGCCCATTTTTAATTCCAGGGTTTCTCTGAATTTGAAAGTTATCACTTGGTAGGTTTCCATACCAAGGCTCAATCCAATTAAGTCCGTAGCGTCTACCAATTTCGCCATATCCCCCTTTTTTTTGTGATGTGATTAGGATCACATCATGATGCCGTTTACCCTTTTTTGTTCATTTCCATTTATATTATGCTGGAACCGTTGAATTGATTAGATATCGATTCCTGTATTGAAAAGTGTTTTCTCCGATTTGATTTTTTATCTATCTTCTTTCATCTCTATTGGAGACCATACTTGGTCCAACCAGAAATTCAATATAGATATATACCACATAACATATATCTATTATAATATATTATATATATACATGTCCCAATTTCTATGATTTTCTATCATTTTTAGTGTGCAATTTTGAATACTTGAACGGTCGATTCTTTTTTTTTTTTGTCTTAGGTTTCGCCTTTCCGAATGAAACCCTAGGAATGTTTCATTATGGTCTGGATTGCACTTTTCTCCTCTTATCCTTTTCTTAGGGCAGATCATAATAAAAAAAAAAAAAACGACAAAGGGCAATTTAGTATTATTAATTTCAAATTTCATTAATAGCCATAACTAATCGAATGGATATAATTAATCAATTAATCATTCCGTTAATTTATATATTAATGAATATTAATGAAATTATTTCAAATTTTATAAATTCTCTATTTTCGCTTTCAAATAGATTCAAATAGATATAATAATTAATTAATTATATTAATATATTATATTATACGATTATAATATACAATAAATATACAATAAGATTCTAACTTAATTACTAGATTATATTCCTAACTTTAGGTACAAAATTCTATTTCAAATTCTAAATCTAAATAAATATCTAGAAATAAAAAACCATGTACTAAAATATTTTATTTAGAATTTATATAGTTTTATTTTTATTTTATTTTTTATATAGTAAAATATCAAAAAACAATATGAAAAAATAGTAAAGGAAATATTAAATATGGAATAGTAAAAAAATATTCGTCTCTAATTAAACAAATTAAGATATTTATTATTGATAAACATATATTTGAGAAATAGATCTAAATTAATATATCAAAATGAAATATTTTTGAAAATTCGATTTTCCATTCTTATTCGTTTCTATAGTTGAATTTTTCTACATTTATATCATATTTATTATGAAATAATTAAGAATAAACAGTTAAGATAATTAAGAATAAACAGTTAAGATCTCAGCCGCAGTAGTTTACTAAATTAGTATACGTGTACAATTTATGTTATGTGAGCCCGCTTAGCTCAGAGGTTAGAGCATCGCATTTGTAATGCGATGGTCATCGGTTCGATTCCGATAGCCGGCTTTTCTCCATTTGTTTTATTTTTTAGATAATTGAAATCTAAAGTGAAAAGCTTCTTTGCCCGTTCCTAAAGGTCGCCGAGCCCCTTCCCCTTCGATTATTTCATAGAAACTTCCAATTATTAATTAATAAAAATTGGATTGGAGGGTTTTGGTCTCTGTAGAACAAATCAATCAAGAAAAGAGCCCTTGATTTTTTTTTTTCGATTATTTCAAATTCTTTTTCTTTTTTATTTATATAATACAATTATATATACAATATTTCTATACAATAAGGTCTGACTATTGATACAATTCCTCTAATTATTCTTTGTAATACTTCAGTAAATTTCGCTTCATTTATCATATTTTAGTTTAGTTTTAATTTTGGTTTATGAAATTTCATAAAAAAAAGGAGTCTTTATGTCGCGTTACAGAGGACCTCGTTTCAAAAAAATCCGCCGTCTGGGGGCTTTACCGGGGCTAACTAGTAAAAAGCCTAGAGCCGGAAGCGATCTTCGAACCCAATCGCGCCCCGGCAAAAAATCGCAATATCGTATTCGTTTAGAAGAAAAACAAAAATTGCGCTTTCATTATGGTCTTACGGAACAACAATTACTTAAATACGTTCGTATCGCCGGAAAAGCCAAAGGGTCAACAGGTCAGGTTTTACTACAACTACTTGAAATGCGTTTGGATAACATCCTTTTTCGATTGGGTATGGCTTCGACTATTCCTCAAGCCCGCCAATTAGTTAACCACAGGCATATTTTAGTTAATGGTCGTATAGTAGATATACCAAGTTATCGATGCAAACCCAGAGATATTATTACGGTGAGAGATGAAAAAAAATCTAAGACTCTGATTCAAAATTATCTTGATTCATCCCCCCCTGAGGAATTACCAAAACATTTGACTCTTCACCCATTCCAATATAAAGGATTAGTCAATCAAATAATAGATAGTAAGTGGGTCGGTTTGAAAATAAATGAATTGCTAGTTGTAGAATATTACTCTCGTCAGACTTAATCCTAACTAAAATAACACGGCAAATTTTGCCCCCCCTTTTTTCGCTTAAGTAAAGGGGCTGAGGGAAGTAAGTTAAGGGTTTTGGTCTGGGGATTTTTCTCTCATTCATGTATCTATAGATCAGTAGGGTATTTTCATTCCTTGTCCATTTTATCCAGTATTTTCGTACCACAGAAATTAGGATTAGGAATAAAGAATCCATATCAAAGAAAAGCTACAGGCTAGTTGTTGGAGTATCCATTCTTATTTGATGCATTGTGGCCAGTAACATTGATGAATTAGGTGAAGAATACGGAAAGAGAGGGATTCGAACCCTCGGTAAACAGAAGTCTACATAGCAGTTCCAATGCTACGCCTTCAACCACTCGGCCATCTCTCCTACATAATGATTATGGCTCAAAACCCGAGTGAATAGTGAGCCATTGATATTCATTTTGTATAGGTATGTACATTCCATTTTCACTCTAAAAATGGAACTCTAAAAGCATAAAAGTTTTCATCAAAGATAAATCCTCCCTCCGAGGCTGGGGATAAAGATAATTTTTTTTATGAAAAAAAAAATTGTAAAATAAAGATATATCTATTCATGTTTGCGAAGATAATGTTTCCGCCCTTTCTAATATTTATACCGGATTAAATCACTCAATTGGAACGAATCCGCGGATCGTTCTATTTTTTTAGACTATGTTTAATGGCTACCTTTATACCACGATTCTATTTAGTTTAAACTATTATTCTATTTTCATAAAAATTCTAAAATCCTTTTCCAGTTTTCGATTTTTCAACAAGAATTCCTTACTTCAACCTCTTAACCCATAGATTTATTCCAAATTCATGAACCACCCCCCGGTTTTTCTATTTGATTGTATAGCGTATACCCACTATACACATAACACAAAGCAGACGGGATTCCATTTTAATCATAGAATTATTATTTGATTCTTTTTCCTCTTTTGAATCAAAACTTCTCGAATTATCCTAATCTCTAAGAGAAATTCTTTGATTCTTCAACCTCAATGAAATAGGAACAGTTCCCTTCATTTTTATATTACTACATTTGGATGAAATCGAATCGGATTCAAATATGAAATTTTTTTTTTATTGATTCCTGTCAAAAATAAACAATTGGAGTAAAAGGGCGTCTTTTTTAATGAATCCGTTTTTACGTTATTTCGTACTGTACAATTCCTTTGTTTGTGAGATCATTTTCTCACGAAAGGAAATTCAAAAAAATTATAGAATGGATTAATACACCTATGTCTAGATCTGGGATAAATGGAAATTTTATTGATAAAACTTTTTCAATTGTAGCCAATATCTTATTACGAATAATTCCGACAACTTCAGGAGAAAAAGAGGCATTCACCTATTACAGAGATGGTGCGATTTGATTTTTTTTATTTCTTTTTTTTTTTTTTTACCGCTCTCAGTCTTAAGAGAAAGACAACATTATTATTAATTATTCGAAATTAGGAAGAAAAATTATTGAAA